TGTCCCTGGGTGTGTGTGACATCCGTCTTGACATCTTCAGTGTCATGCTTTGGTTTAAGCTACAGGGACTTTTGTTTTTATTTTTGTTTTTATTTTTATTTTTATTTTTATTTTTATTTTTATTTTTATTTTTGTTTTTGTTTTTGTTTTTGTTTTTGTTTTTGTTTTTGTTTTTGTTTTTGTTTTTGTTTTTGTTTTTGTTTTTGTTTTTGTTTTGTTTTTGTTTTTGTTTTTGTTTTTGTTTTTGTTTTTGTTTTTGTTTTTGTTTTTGTTTTTGTTTTTGTTTTTGTTTTGTGTCACGTTTGTGCAAGCAATGAATGGTGTAATGGTTTGGCAAATGTAGTAAGATATAGTTTGTTGTTTTGTCAAACGCGTGAAAAATTACACGATAAAAAAATGAACGGATGAAAAATGAATGATTAGGTCTAAATTCCAGCAAAGTGGAAATAAAGTAAGTATGTCCCGTAACCATTTCATTATCCAGTGCTTAGTAGGTAAATAGCGCGGGTTCCATGAATGGGGTCAAAGTGCATCAGTGTCAAGTTTGCGTAGGGCTTATCCTTAGGCCATGACATTTGGAGCAGTAGGGCATAATGGGTTCGGCGGTCATGTGATGGACATGTCAAGAGGAAGATATCACCTGCTACGCACTTTGAAGGGCTTATTGAAGATCCCCCCAGAAAAAAAGAAGAAAAAAAGAGGGGAAATGCCGCGATAACGAGAAGGATGAGGAGCGACCATCCCCCAGCAGCTGTATCTGTGAAGGGCGAGAAGGAAGGATTAATAAGTGCTATGGTCCTGAAGTTACAACCGGTGGCGCAAAAGTGCAAGGAGGGCTTCGAGGGTAAGAGGGAAAGTATGCCCCTGAAGACAATAAACGAAAGCATACTGACGTTGAGTAGCTCGGTTCTCGTGAGAAACACGGTTAATAGATAACCAGGTTCTCTGGCTTGGGAGCACTTGACAGGTGTAGGACGGGCAGTTAGCTTTAGGAGGTGGGCTGGAGTTATGGCTTCCGAGAATTCAAAGGTGTCCTGGACATTAGTCGTATATTTCGAGGGAGTTGAGTACAGGTAATTCAGTGGTCGATCTCATGGAACGCTTGCGGCTCTGCTGTAGGTAGGATCATTTGGGCTCAAGGGTACTTGAAGTATGGATGTCGCAGGTAGTGTCACGGTCCGAACATTATCTCATGGGAATAAATGTTTGAGTTAGGGTGGTTGTGAAGTTGGGCTGTATGTGGATTATCCTACATTAGTGTCATGTCTGATGCGGTAAATAGTGTAATGCAAAGACATACATACCCTGAAAGGTACTGAAAACCAGTACGGGGGGGAAGGGGGGGGGGAAGAAAATGAAAGATAAAAAGAGTGATGGGGGAAAGTAAAAGGAGTGTGCGGGTGGATGGAGGGGTGTGTTCCTGTAGTTGAATTATATCAACGGCGATTTTTCAGGTCGAGGGTCTTGGTTAAAATCCAGGCGGGAACTTATGATAAAATTTGTTTTATTCTTAAGTTTGTGTTTTGTTTTAGGTGGATTGGCGGTTGCGTCTAATCCTTCTCCTTATTATGGGGTTCTTGGATTGGTTGTTGGGTCAGTTGCTGGTTGTGGGTGATTGGTTAGTTTGGGTGTTTCTTTTGTGTCTTTGGTGTTAGTTATGGTTTATTTAGGGGGCATGTTAGTGGTGTTTGTTTATTCAGTTTCGTTGGCGGCTGATCCTTATCCTGAGGCCTGGGCTGATCTGGGAGTGGTTGGGTATGTGTTAGGTTTAGGATTAGTTATTGTGGTGGGGTCTGTTTCAAGTGGGGTGTTTGAGGTTTTAGTAGATGGGGGTACGGTTAATAGTGGGGGGTTGGCTTCGTTTCGTTTAGATTCTAGTGGTGTAGCTTTGTTCTATTCTTGGGGTGTTGGGTTATTCTTGGTTGGTGGATGAGGGTTGTTGTTAACTCTGTTTGTGGTATTGGAGCTTGTTCGGGGGTTGTCTCGGGGGGCTATTCGGGCGGTTTAAATAGGGCGGGTCAGAAAGTAGTTTAATTTAGAATACCAGCTTTGGGAGTTGGAGGTAGAGGTTTGATTCCTTTCTTTCTGATTGAGGGTTTGTAGGTTGGTTCGGCTTATTGTTTGTGTCACGTTTGTGTCACGTTTGTGTCACGTTTGTGTCACGTTTGTGTCACGTTTGTGTCACGTTTGTGCAAGCAATGAATGGTGTAATGGTTTGGCAAATGTAGTAAGATATAGTTTGTTGTTTTGTCAAACGCGTGAAAAATTACACGATAAAAAAATGAACGGATGAAAAATGAATGATTAGGTCTAAATTCCAGCAAAGTGGAAATAAAGTAAGTATGTCCCGTAACCATTTCATTATCCAGTGCTTAGTAGGTAAATAGCGCGGGTTCCATGAATGGGGTCAAAGTGCATCAGTGTCAAGTTTGCGTAGGGCTTATCCTTAGGCCATGACATTTGGAGCAGTAGGGCATAATGGGTTCGGCGGTCATGTGATGGACATGTCAAGAGGAAGATATCACCTGCTACGCACTTTGAAGGGCTTATTGAAGATCCCCCCAGAAAAAAAGAAGAAAAAAAGAGGGGAAATGCCGCGATAACGAGAAGGATGAGGAGCGACCATCCCCCAGCAGCTGTATCTGTGAAGGGCGAGAAGGAAGGATTAATAAGTGCTATGGTCCTGAAGTTACAACCGGTGGCGCAAAAGTGCAAGGAGGGCTTCGAGGGTAAGAGGGAAAGTATGCCCCTGAAGACAATAAACGAAAGCATACTGACGTTGAGTAGCTCGGTTCTCGTGAGAAACACGGTTAATAGATAACCAGGTTCTCTGGCTTGGGAGCACTTGACAGGTGTAGGACGGGCAGTTAGCTTTAGGAGGTGGGCTGGAGTTATGGCTTCCGAGAATTCAAAGGTGTCCTGGACATTAGTCGTATATTTCGAGGGAGTTGAGTACAGGTAATTCAGTGGTCGATCTCATGGAACGCTTGCGGCTCTGCTGTAGGTAGGATCATTTGGGCTCAAGGGTACTTGAAGTATGGATGTCGCAGGTAGTGTCACGGTCCGAACATTATCTCATGGGAATAAATGTTTGAGTTAGGGTGGTTGTGAAGTTGGGCTGTATGTGGATTATCCTACATTAGTGTCATGTCTGATGCGGTAAATAGTGTAATGCAAAGACATACATACCCTGAAAGGTACTGAAAACCAGTACGGGGGGGGAAGGGGGGGGGGGGAAAAAGAGTAAGAATGAGGTGGGTTGTTTATATTGGGTTTGGTGAACTCTAAGAAGGGGCGTAGTCTTCAATCTTTGGCTTACAAGACCAATGTTTTTATAAACTATTAGAGTTGGTTTAGAGTTTGAGTATTTTGTTTTCTAGGATGGAAACAAGTGGAAATAGGACTAGGATGATGGTGAAGTAGGATAGTGAGGCTAGTTGTCCAATGATGATGAAGGGGTGTTCTACTGGTTGGCTTCCTACTCAGGTTAGGACAAGTAAGTTAGCGACTAGGGTTCAGAATAGGATTTGTGATAGTGGTCGGAATGTCATTGATCGCAGTTTGGAGGTGTGGAGTAGAGGTATTAGGAATAATACTAGGACGGAGGCAGCTAGGGCTAGTACTCCTCCTAGTTTGTTTGGGATGGATCGGAGGATGGCATAGGCGAATAGGAAGTATCATTCAGGTTTGATGTGTGGTGGGGTGGCCAGGGGGTTGGCTGGTGTGAAGTTTTCCGGGTCACCTAGGAGGTTTGGGGAGAATAGTGCTAGGGAGGCTAGTACGATGAGTAGTATAATGAACCCTAGGATGTCTTTTGTGGAGTAGTATGGGTGGAATGGGATTTTATCGCAGTCTGAGGGGATTCCTAGTGGGTTGTTTGATCCTGTTTCGTGTAGTAGGGTTAAGTGTACTAGGGTCAGCCCTGCGATGACGAATGGGAGGAGGAAGTGTAAGGCGAAGAATCGGGTTAGGGTAGGGTTGTCTACTGAGAAGCCTCCTCATGCTCATTCTACAAGTGTTTGGCCGATGTACGGAATTGCTGAGAATAGGTTCGTGATTACTGTAGCCCCTCAGAATGATATTTGTCCTCAGGGCAGGACGTAACCTACGAAGGCTGTGGCTATTAGTGTTAGTAGCAGTACTACTCCGACGTTTCAAGTTTCTTTATTTAGGTAGGATCCATAGTAGAATCCTCGTCCGATGTGTAGGTAGATACAGATGAAGAAGAAGGAGGCTCCGTTTGCATGGAGGTTTCGGATGAGTCAGCCAAACTGTACGTCTCGGCATATATGGGCTACAGAGGCGAAGGCTAGTGAGGTATCTGCTGTATAGTGGGTAGCTAGAAGTAGACCTGTGACGATTTGTATAACTAGGCATAGTCCTAGTAGTGAGCCGAAGTTTCATCAGGTTGAGATGTTTGATGGGGTAGGCAGGTCGATTAAGGAGTCGTTGATGATTTTCAGTAGTGGGTGGTTTTTACGAAGGTTGGGGGCCATTGTTTTTTCCTTTGTGTTGATATGAGGATAATGAGGATGGATAGGGCGAATGAGCCTAAGTAGGATTTGATTAGACCTGAGTGGAGCGTGGTTATGGTTTTGGCAGTTGTTGCTTGTAGGTTGGCCAGTCCTTCCGGTCCTAGCAGTTTATATCAGGATAGGTCAATGAGGTGGGAAGCTATGTTTTGGCATCCTGTTAGGAGGGTTTTTATGCTGGATCGGTGTGTTAGTGGATTAAAGTATCCTAAGGAGATTGAGAAGTTGTAGGTTCGACTCTGTTTTGTAAGGATGAGGGTTTGGGATATTTTTGAGATTTCTAGTGCGATGGCGATTCCTAGGGCGGTGACAACTAGGGCCGTAATTTTGATTGAAAGTGGCATAGTTATTGGTGGGGTTTTTGCGGGTGGGATATAGGAAGTAATGACGAATCCTGCGGTGATGCTTCCTAGAGCGAGACGGGTTAATGGAGAAGTGACTGCAGGGTTGTTTTCGTTTATTGGAGTTAAAGGGGGGATTCGGGTGAATCCTGTTTGTACTAGCACGGTTATACGGATTGTGTATGCTGCGGTGAATGTTGTAGCTAGTAGTGTTAGTAGGAGGGCTCATGCGTTTAGGTAGGAAGTGTTTAAGCTTTCGATAATTTGGTCTTTTGAATAGAATCCTGCAAGGAAGGGGGTTCCTATCAGGGCTAGGTTTCCGATGGTGAGACAAGAAGTAGTTGTTGGTAGTATTTTTTGTAGTCCTCCTATTTTTCGAATGTCTTGTTCCCCATTGAGGTTGTGAATGATCGATCCTGAGCATAAGAATAACATGGCTTTGAAAAATGCGTGAGTTGAAATGTGGAGGAAGGCTAATTGTGGGAGGTTGAGTCCAATAGTGACTATTATTAGTCCTAGTTGGCTGGAGGTGGAGAAGGCAATGATTTTTTTGATGTCGTTTTGGGTGAGGGCACATGTAGCGGCGAATAGTGTGGATATGGCTCCTAGGCATAAGCATAGGGTTAGAGCTGTTTGGTTGCTGCTGAATATTGGATGAGTTCGGATTAGGAGGAAGATTCCTGCGACAACCATTGTGCTGGAGTGTAGTAGGGCGGATACTGGAGTTGGGCCTTCTATGGCGGCTGGAAGTCATGGGTGGAGACCGAATTGGGCGGATTTGCCTGTGGCTGCTAGAATTAGTCCTAGGAGGGGGAGGGTTGGGGTTTGGGCTGGATAATAGAGTTGTTGCAGTTCTCAGGTGTTTGAGGTATGAGCCAGTCATGCTATGCAGAGAATGAGCCCGATGTCCCCGATTCGGTTGTATAGGACGGCTTGTAGGGCAGAGGTGTTGGCTTCTGCTCGGCCGTGTCATCAGCTGATTAGTAGGAAGGATATAATTCCTACTCCTTCTCACCCGATGAACAGTACGAATAGGTTGTTGGCTACGATTAGGATTAATATGGCGATTAGGAATAGTAGGAGGTGCGAGAAGAACTTGGTAATGAATGGGTCTGAGGCTATGTATCATGTTGCAAATTGTAGGATGGATCATGATACGAATAGGGCAATAGGGAAGAATGTTAGGGAGTAGAAGTCTATTTTTAGGCTGATTGGGATTTTGAAGGTTATAATGAATTTTCATTCTCACGAGGTAGTTAAGCTTTCTGTCCCTGTATAGACGTGAATTAATATAGGGACTAAGCTTATCAGGAAGGAGGTTTTTACTGTGTTGGTGATGGTTGTTGGGTTGTTGTTTGGGTTGGATAATAGAAGTGGTAAGATGATGGGGGTGGATAGTGTTGCTAGAGTGAGTAGTGTTAGGGTGGTTAGGACTAGCGGTAGGTCCATTACTTTCACCTGGATTTGCACCAAGATGGGTGGCTCCTAAGGCCATTGGATTACTATTATCCTTTGAAAGTAAGGGGGCTGAGGTTTTAGACTCAGATGCAAGAGTTAGCAGTTCTTGTTGGTTGAACCTCCCCCTCGGCAGGTAAGAAGGATTTAACTTCTATTTTTAGAATCACAGTCTAATGTTTTAGTTAAACTATACTTGCATATAGGGGTACCTGAAATGAGTTCAGGTTTGAAGATGAGGAGGACTATTGGGATTATGTGTAGGGCTATGAGCAAGTGTTCTCGTGTAGAGGAGTTTTGGATTGACGTGATGTGTGATGGGAGGATGCCTCGTTGTGTTATGATTAGTATGTATAGGGTATATGAGGCTGTTAGCAGGATTGCTGTGCCTGTAAGGATAATTGTTAGTGAGGATCAATTGAACAGGGCTACTACAATGGTTAGTTCTGCTATGAGGTTTGTTGTTGGTGGTAGTGCTATGTTAGTTAGGTTTGCTAGAAGTCATCAGGTGGCTATGAGGGGTAGAAGGGGTTGCACACCTCGTGTTAGTAATAGAATTCGGCTGTGAGTGCGTTCGTAGTTCGTGTTAGCTAGGCAGAATAATATAGAGGAGGTTAGTCCGTGTGAAATTATTAGGATTATTGCCCCTGAGTACGATCATTGGGTTTGGATTATGGTTGCGGCGATGACGAGTCCCATGTGGCTGACTGATGAGTAGGCGATGAGGGATTTTAGGTCGATTTGGCGTAGGCAGATTGCGCTGGTTATCAGGGCTCCTCATAGCGCTAGTGTGATGAAGGGATAGTGTAGGTTGTTGGATGAGAGGTCTATGAAGATAGTCATTCGTATGATCCCATAGCCTCCTAGTTTTAGTAGCAGGGCGGCGAGTAGTATGGATCCTGCGATTGGAGCTTCTACGTGGGCTTTGGGGAGTCACAGGTGTAGGCCGTATAGGGGGGCTTTTACTATGAAGGCCACTAGAAGGGCTAGAGTTGACACTATTTCTGTTCAAGAGGAGGCTATTGTTGGGTGTGAGAGCTTGAGTATTGGGAAGTATAGGGTGCCTATTTGGTTGTGTAGGTGTAGGATAGCGATAAGTAAGGGGAGTGAGCTGGCGAGAGTATAGAATAGTAGGTAAATTCCGGCATTCAGTCGTTCAGGTTGATTTCCTCATCGAGTAATAAGTACTAGGGTTGGGATTAGGGTGGCTTCAAATGCAATGTAGAATAATATTAGTTCTGAGGCTGAGAAGGCTAGGAGAATGAATGGTTGGACTGCGATTACTGTTGTGATAAAGATTCGTTTACGAATCGTAGGTTCTTGTTCTAGGTGGTTTTGGCTCGCCATCAGTATTAGGGGGAGGAGTCAGCAGGATAGAACTAGTAGAGGGGCGGAGATTTGGTCGATTGATGTGTAGGGGGTTAAATATTTATTTGGGTAGTATGTTGGGGTTAGTCATTGGAGGCTGATGGCAGCGATTAATAGACTGTATGCGGTGGTGTTGGTTCATAGGAATTTATGGGGGGAGAATAGTGCTAGGGGAAGTAGTGCTATGGTTGGTATTAGGATTTTTAGCATTGTAGGAGGTTGAAGTTATGTAAGTGGTCGGAGCCGTGGGTTCGTGTGGAGGCGACGAGTAGGGCTAGTCCGGTGCCTGCTTCGCAAGCGGAAAAGGTTAGTATAAGGATAGGGAGCAGGGTGGGAGATGCTGCTTGCATTTGGATAGGCCATATTGATAGGGCAACATATATTGATAGTATTATGCTCTCCAGGCATAGTAGAGCCGAGATTAGGTGAGTGCGGTGAAAGGCTAGGCCTAGGCTGCTTAGGGTGAAGGCTGAGTAGAAGCTTAGGTTAAGGGTTGTCATGAAGAAAGTTATAGGGTTTGGGCTATAATCTGTTGAGTCGAAATCAACTGTCTTTGTTAGACTAACTTTCTGTTTATTCTGCTCATTCTAGTCCTCCTTGAGCTCATTCGTATACGAGTCCGATGGTAAGTAGTAGGATTAGGGTGGAAGTTCAGATTAGTGTGTTTGTAGGGTTTTGAAGTTGGGTCGCTCAGGGCAAGGGGAGAAGAAGGGCGATTTCTAGGTCGAATAGTAGGAATAAGATAGCTACTAGGAAAAATCGGATGGAGAATGGTAGTCGAGCGGAGCCTAGGGGATCGAAGCCGCATTCATATGGAGAAAGTTTTTCTGAGTCTGGGGTTATTTGGGCTAGTCAGAAATTTAGTGCGGTTAGGATGATGCTTAGGGTTAATGACAGTGTGATTATAAATGTAATTATGTTTATTACTCTTCTCTGGGTTTAAACCAGATTTTAAGGATTGGAAGTCGATTGTATTAATTATACTAGAAGAGTAAGAACCTCATCAGTAGATAGAGATGTACAGGAATAGTCATACGACGTCTACGAAGTGTCAGTATCATGCGGCCGCTTCAAATCCAAAGTGGTGGTTTGACGTGAAATGATATTTGATTAGACGTAGAAGGCAGACCAGTAGGAATGTTGATCCGATGATTACGTGTAGGCCGTGGAATCCAGTGGCGACGAAGAATGTGGATCCGTATACTCCATCTGCGATAGAGAAGGGTGCTTCGTAGTATTCCATGGCTTGTAGGGCAGTGAAATAAAATCCTAGGAGGACTGTCAGGGTTAGGGCGTGAATTGCTTGTTTTCGTCGGGCTTCTGTGATGCTGTGATGTGCTCATGTGACGGTAACTCCTGAGGCCAGTAGGATGGCAGTGTTTAGTAGGGGCACGTCTATTGGGTCTAGGGGTTTAATCCCAACAGGTGGTCATTGTCCTCCTAGTTCTGGGGTTGGGGCCAGGCTTGAGTGGAAGAAGGCTCAGAAAAAGCCTAGGAAGAAAAAGGCTTCGGAGGTGATGAATAGTACTATACCATAACGCAGTCCTTTTTGGACTGTTGGGGTGTGGTGACCTTGGAATGTGCTTTCTCGTACAATGTCTCGTCATCATTGGAATATCACTAGGATGGTAGAGAGTAGTCCTATGATTAGGAGGTATGGGGTGTTGTAATGGAATCATATGGTCAGGCCTGAAGTGGTTAGAAGGGCAGCGGCCGCTCCTAAGATTGGTCATGGGCTTGGGTCTACTATATGGTATGAATGTGCTTGGTGGGCCATTTAGGATTAAATGTTTTCTTGTAGGTATAGGCTTAGTAGTAGAACAAAAACGTAGGCTTGGATTATGGCTACTGCCACTTCTAGGATAGTTAGCAGGAACAGTACTATGAGGGTTAGTAGGGAGACTATTGGTATTGTTGAGAATAGGGCTACTGTGGCTGTAGAGATGAGTTGGATGAGGAGGTGTCCTGCTGTTAGGTTTGCTGTTAGCCGTACGCCTAGCGCTAGGGGTCGGATTAGGAGGCTCGTTGTTTCGATTATGATGAGGGCTGGGATTAATGGTGTTGGGGTGCCTTCAGGCAGAAGATGGCCTAAGGAGATTGATGGTTGGTTTCGTAGTCCGGTGAGCAGAGTGGCCAGTCATAGGGGAAAGGCCAGGGCTAGGTTTATTGATAGTTGTGTGGTTGGGGTAAAGGTATAAGGGAGAAGGCCTAGTAGATTGATTAGTAAGAGGAATATTATTAGGGAGGTTAAGATTAGGGCCCATTTGTGTCCTTTGTTATTTAGTGGGGTTATCAGTTGTTTTGTAATTAGGTTGATTAGTCATAGTTGGAGGGTTGATAGTCGGCTAGTGATTCATCGATTGTTTAGTGATGGTAAGAGAAGGGCTGGGAATGTTATTGAGATTAGGATTAGGGGGATTCCTAATAGGGAGGGACTTGAGAATTGATCGAAAAAACTTAGGTTCACGGTCAGGTTCAAGGGGATGTGGTTGGAGGTGTGAATGCTTTGTTAGTTGGAGGGTTTGTTGATAAAAATGTTATGATTTTGGCTTGGATGATAAGGGAGAATGTCAGTCAGGAAATGAGCATGATAAAAAATCATGGGGCGGGGTTTAGTTGTGGCATGTCATTAAGGAGGGGGTGTGCTCCCTCTTTCTCTAGCTTAAAAGGCTAGTGCTGTTTCATAGCTTCTTAATGGTTAGGATGATATTGTGGAAGATCAGTTCTCGAAGTTGGCTAGGGGAGTTGCTTCTACTACGATTGGCATGAAGCTGTGGTTTGCTCCGCAGATTTCTGAGCATTGGCCGTAGTAAACCCCTGGTCGTGAGGCTACGAATGAAGTCTGGTTCAGGCGTCCTGGGATTGCGTCGGTTTTCACTCCTAGGCTTGGAACAGCTCATGAGTGCAGTACGTCGTTAGCTGTTACGATAACTCGGACAGTGGATTCTGTGGGTACGATTACGCGGTGGTCTACTTCTAGGAGTCGAAAGTGTCCTATTGGCAGATCTGTAGTGGGTGTTATGTAGGAGTCGAATGTGAGATTCTTAAAGTCAGTGTATTCATAGCTTCAGTACCATTGATGGCCGATGGCTTTTAGGGTTAGGTCTGGTTGGTTGACTTCGTCTATTAGGTATAGAATTCGTAGCGATGGTAGGGCGAGTGCGATTAGGACTATGGCTGGTAGGATTGTTCAGACTAGTTCGATGGCCTGTGCGTCGACTGTGTTGGCCGTTAGTTTTCCTGTAAGCATAAGTATTAACAGGTATAGGACTAGGCTGCAAATGGCTAGGGCGACTATTAGGGCGTGATCGTGGAATTGTGTTAGTTCTTCTATAATAGGGGATGAGGCATCTTGGAAGCTAAATTGTATGTGGTTGGCCATGTTTGGGTCTTGGGATGTACAGGAATTTCACCTGTAACTTAGCCTTGACAAGGCTATGTAATTGTTTTACTAACATCCCTTGTGAGAAAGAAGCATAAGTGGTTTATATGCGGTTGGCTTGAAACCAACATATGGGGGTTCGATTCCTTCCTTTCTTGTGTTTGTACTTGCACAAAGGCTGGTTCTTCAAAGGTGTGGAATGGAGGAGGGCAGCCGTGGATTCATTCAATATTAGTGCTTGTTAGTTCTGGTTGGAAGGCTTTGCGTTTGGATGCAAATGCTTCTCAGATGATGAAGATTAGTATGATTACGGCTGTTATTGAGATTAGTGAGCCTACTGAGGAGATAGTGTTTCATAGTGTGTAGGCGTCTGGGTAGTCTGAGTATCGGCGTGGCATGCCTGCTAGTCCTAGGAAGTGTTGGGGGAAGAAGGTGAGGTTAACACCTACAAATATTACCCCGAAGTGGATTTTAGCTCATGTGTGGTGGAGTGTGTATCCTGTAAATAGGGGGAATCAGTGAGTGAAGCCTGCTAGGATTGCGAATACTGCTCCTATGGACAGGACATAGTGGAAGTGAGCTACTACGTAGTAGGTATCATGTAGGGCGATGTCTAGAGAGGAGTTTGCTAGGACAATTCCGGTTAGTCCGCCGATGGTGAACAAGAAGATGAACCCTAGTGCTCATAGTATGGGAGGGTCTCATTTGATAATTCCGCCATGCAGGGTGGCTAGTCAGCTGAATACTTTAATGCCAGTGGGGATGGCAATGATTATAGTGGCAGATGTAAAGTAGGCTCGGGTATCTACGTCTATTCCGACTGTGAACATGTGGTGGGCTCATACGATGAATCCTAGGAATCCAATGGATAGTATGGCTCAAACTATGCCCATGTATCCGAATGGTTCTTTTTTACCTGAATAGTAGGTTACAACGTGCGAGATGATTCCGAATCCTGGTAGGATTAGAATGTAGACTTCTGGGTGTCCGAAGAATCAGAATAGGTGTTGGTAAAGTACTGGGTCTCCTCCTCCAGCTGGATCGAAGAAGGTAGTGTTTAGGTTGCGGTCTGTAAGTAGCATTGTGATGCCAGCGGCTAGTACGGGTAGTGATAGGAGAAGAAGAACTGCGGTGATTAATACCGATCAGACGAACAGTGGTGTCTGGTACTGTGATAGAGCTGGGGGTTTTATGTTAATTGCTGTAGTGATAAAGTTAATTGCACCTAGGATTGAGGAAATTCCTGCTAGATGTAGAGAGAAAATGGCTAGGTCTACAGAGGCCCCTGCATGTGCTAGGTTTCCGGCTAGGGGTGGGTATACGGTCCATCCAGTACCTACTCCTGCTTCTACTGTGGATGAGGCTAGGAGGAGAAGGAATGATGGGGGAAGTAGTCAGAAGCTTATGTTGTTCATTCGTGGGAATGCTATGTCGGGGGCGCCGATTATTAGGGGAACTAGTCAGTTTCCGAATCCTCCGATCATAATTGGCATAACTATGAAGAAGATTATTACGAAAGCGTGGGCTGTAACTACCACATTGTAGATTTGGTCGTCTCCGAGTAGGGCGCCAGGTTGGCCTAGTTCTGCTCGGATTAGGAGGCTGAGGGAGGTACCTACCATGCCGGCTCATGCGCCAAAGATTAAGTATAGGGTACCGATGTCTTTGTGGTTTGTTGAGAATAGTCATCGATTAATGAATGTCATAGGTAAGATGGCTGAGTGTATAAGCGTTAGGCTGTAGTCCTTTTTACAGAGGTTCAATTCCTCTTCTTATCGGCCCTGTGGTGAAATTCATGGTGAGTTGCAAGCTCATTGATGTGCGTTGATGCGTGCCGGGGTCTTAGGCAGAGGCCTGTTGGTTTGGGCATATAGCTGTTAACTATAGAGTTGTGGGATCGAAGCCCATCTGTCTAGTAGGCTGATAAGGCCCTAGCTTAATTAAAGTGTCTGGGTTGCATTCAGGAGATGCAGGGTAGTGTCCTGCGGGTCTTAGCAGAAACTAAGAGAGTTTAACTCTTTTTTAAGGCTTTGAAGGCCTTCGGTTTTAAATAATCCTAAGTTTCTTATAGGATGGTAGGGATTATGGGGGAGATTGGGAGGAGTATGATAGATATGACAATTGAGATGGCAATTAAAGTGCTGGTTGGTTTGTAGGTGTGTCACTGCTTCATGTGGTTTGTGGTGTGTGGGGGGAGTGTAATAGTTGCGCAGTATGCGAGGCGTAGGTAGAAGAATAAGCCGAGTAGTGATAGTAGTGAAATAATAATTGCTGTTGGAGCTATATTTTGTTTAGTTAGTTCTTGGATAATGAGTCATTTGGGTAGGAAGCCTGTTAGGGGAGGTAGACCTGCTAGTGAGAGTAGAGCTAGTAGTAGTATTGTATTTAGTGCTGGTGCTTTTGTTCATGAGGTTATTAGAGTTGATAGTTTTAGCACTTTGACTGCATTTATAGTGAGGAAAATGGCTGAGGTTATTAAGACGTATAGGTAGAAGTTTAGTATAGTGAGTTTTGGGCTGAATGGGATAACGATGGCTATTCATCCCAGGTGCGAGATGGAGGAGAATGCCAAGATTTTTCGGATTTGTGTTTGGTTAAGTCCTATTCACCCTCCTAGGGCTGCAGATATGATGGCTATTAGGGTTAGTAATGTTGGGTTTAGTGAGTGGGATGTCATGTATAGCAGTGCAATAGGGGGGAGTTTTATGATAGTGGATAGGATAAGACCGGTGATGATAGGGGACCCTTGAAGAACCTCTGGAAATCAGAAGTGAAATGGCACTATTCCTAGTTTTATAGCAATGGCTGAGGTTAGGATTAAGCATGAAGTTGTGTGTGTTATTTGGGTGATGTCTCATTGTCCAGTGTGTCAGGCGTTGGTTATGCTGGAGAATAGGACTAGGGCTGAGGCGGTTGCTTGGGTTATGAAGTATTTAGTTGCGGCTTCAATGGCTCGTGGGTGGTGGGATTTTGCGATCAGTGGTAGAATGGAGAGGGTATTGATCTCGAGTCCGGCTCAGGCTATGATTCAGTGATTGCTTGTGATGGTAATGGTTGTTCCTAATAACAGGCTTAGGGCAAATACTAGTTTAGCTTGGGGGTTCATTAGCGGGGGAAGGGGTTGAACCATCATTTTCGGGGTATGGGCCCGATAGCTTGTTTAGCTGACCCTGCTAGAAAATAATATAAATGGGAGTATGGAGGGTTTTGATCTCTCTAGTGCGGGTTCAATTCCTGCTTTTCTAATATTTATAGGAAATGAGAGGGTTGGTATACCTCCATGTTCACTTTATCATAGTGACCCTTAAGTTCAGGCACATTTCCGGACTAGTCTTAGGTAAGGGGGGAGTCCTGCGTAGCAGATTGGTATGCTGGTGTGTCATAGGCATAGGGCTAGTGTAAGAGGGAGGAAGTTTTTTCATAATAGGTGTATTAGTTGGTCATATCGGAATCGTGGGTAGGAAGCTCGAACCCACAGGAATCCTGCTGATAGTAATAGTACTTTTGTTGCCAGCACGGCAGGGAACAGTTCTTGGGGTGGGTTAAGTAGGCTGGGGTTGAAGAATAGAATAGCTGTTATTGTGTTCATGAGTATGATGTTGGCGTATTCGGCTAAAAAGAAGAGAGCGAAAGGACCTGCTGCGTACTCAACATTGAATCCGGAGACTAGTTCTGATTCTCCTTCTGTTAGGTCGAATGGGGCTCGGTTAGTTTCGGCTAGTGTGGAGACGTACCACATTATGGCTAGGGGTCAGCAGGAGAAGATAAGGTAAAGAGGTTCTTGGGTGGTTGCGAGGGTGTTTAAGGTGTAGCTTCCGCTGAGTAGGATGATCGATAATAGAATAATTGCTAATGTGACTTCATACGAGATGGTCTGGGCAACTGCTCGCAATGCTCCAATTAGGGCGTACTTTGAGTTTGAAGCTCACCCAGATCATAGGATGGAGTACACCGCTAGGCTCGATATAGCGAGTATAAAGAGTAGTCCAAGATTTAGGTCTGTCAAAGAAAATGGGATTGGGAGAGGTATTCAAATCGAAATTGCTAAGAGAAGGGCTAGTATGGGAGTGGTAATAAATATGATTGGAGAGGATGTAGATGGGCGAATTGGTTCTTTGATAAAGAGTTTCACCCCATCTGCTAGGGGTTGTAGCAGTCCAAAGGGGCCTACAATGTTTGGTCCTTTTCGGCCTTGCATGTAGCTTAAGATTTTGCGTTCTACTAGTGTTAGAAAAGCCACTGCGATTAGAATCGGAACGGCATAGGACAAGGCTATGATGAGGTTAATTAATAGTGGATAGTGGGTCATGTGGGGGAAAAGGGGTGATAAGGAATTAAGCTAGGGAGAGGATTTGAACCTCTGATTTAAAGGACTTAAGCCTTTTGCATTTGCCGAGCTCTGCCACGCTAGCTGGTCCTTTTCTAGGATTTGGGTGGGTGTCTGGTAGCCTTTTGTAGTTTAGTTGGTTTCACCACTTAAAGCGAAGGCTTGCCTGTAGTATTGGCCTTACTTTTCCTATCCTTTCGTACTGGGAAGAGTTCATCATAGATAGAAACCGACCTGGATTGCTCCGGTCTGAACTCAGATCACGTAGGACTGTTAATCGTTGAACAAACGAACCCTTAGTAGCGGCTGCACCACTAGGATGTCCTGATCCAACATCGAGGTCGTAAACCTCCCCGTCGATATGGGCTCTTGGAGGAGATTGCGCTGTTATCCCTGGGGTAGCTTGGTCCATTGATCAATTTTATTGGGTCTGGGTGCTATTTGCACGTCGAGTCGTAGCTCTTGGTCTAGATGTGTGGTCTAGTGTTTGGAGGTTTTGTTTTGCTCCAAGGTCGCCCCAACCGAAAAAATGCGAGCCAGTCACCCGTGAGTTAGTAAGCCCGAGGTGGGGGAAAAAGGTATTTTGGGGTGGCCGCTGTTTTTAAAGTTCCACAGGGTCTTCTCGTCTTATGGGTTTATCCCTGCTTTTGCACAGGGAGATCAATTTCACCGATTTCCTGTAAGAGACAGTTAAGACCTCGTTTAGCCATTCATACAAGTCCCGATTTATGGGACAATTGATTGCGCTACCTTTGCACGGTTAGGATACCGCGGCCGTTAAACGCTAGAGTCACTGGGCAGGCATCACCTTCAATACTTGTTTATTGGTTTGCTGAAGGCTATGTTTTTGGTAAACAGTCGGGCCTTGACGGGTTTGCCTAGTTCCTTTTACAGGTTTTAATCTTTCTTAATGGACGCTCCTCTGTCGGGTCAACAAGATGATTAATACTGTGCTTGTTTGATTTGTCGTATATGGGGACTTGTTAATAATGTACTGATGTAAACTTGCGTCGAAGAGGGAAGTACCCAGGTTACTCATTCTAGCATTAATTCTCCTATATGTTGATAGGTTAGCCTGTTAATGGTGAGGGAGTCACTATGTTTTTGGATTTTTGATGCTTAGAGCTTTAACGCACTCTTTGTTGATGGCTGCTTGAGGGCCCACAGTAAGTTTTGGTCATGGTTGTTTATCCGCTCGTGGAGATTGTATTCTTTTTTAAAGGAGCTGTACCTCCTTTAAATTGCCCTTAATTCGCTTCATTAGGGTTTTATGGGTTTTCCTTAGAGAAGAATTAAGAGTGAACTTAGATTCGTTTCACAGGCAACCAGCTATCACCCAGCTCGGTTGGCTTTTCACCTCTACTAGCAAGTCGTCCCACTCTTTTGCAACAGAGACGGGTTCGCTCAAATTAGCTGCTCGCAAGTAGCTCGCTTGGGTTTCGGGATGGCAAACTTAAATTCATTTTGCTTGGTTTTTCTTGCTAGACCATGATGCAAAAGGTACAAGGGCTGATCTTTGCTGTTTTTAGCTTATTTTATTCACTGTTATTTCATCTTTCCCTTACGGTACGTAATCTCTATCGCTCCAATGGTGTCTTTTCTATCGCCTATACTAAGACTAGTAAATGCTTTAGTTATAATTTAGGTAGTGGCTTTGTTATTCCAGGTCAGGTATATTGGGCTAGAATTTGGCATCAAGACGATCTGGTGTAAGCAGATATCTCTCAGGTGTAAGCTGAGTGCTTTGTTTAAGGCTACGTCTTGGTAGTCTAAGTGCACCTTCCGGTACACTTACCTTGTTACGACTTACCTCCTCTTTGGCTGGATAGCGTATTAGTTATTGTATGATTGGTCGCTTTTGAGGAGGGTGACGGGCGGTATGTACGTGTCCCAGGGCCGTCTTAAAAAGGGCTCGATTCTCCCTTTTTACTGCTAAATCCTCCTTCTAGGGGTCATTTCAGTCCCCTTTGCCGTATGTTCTAGTATAGAAAATGTAGCCCATTGCTTCCATTCCATAGGCTATACCTTGACCTGTCTTGTTAGCGTAGTTGGGCTATTGCGCTCACTGTTGGGCCTTCATGCCGGGTGAACTGGCGACGGCGGTATATAGGCTGTTCTGGCAAGGAATGGTTAGGTGTATCGTGGATCATCGATTACAGAACAGGCTCCTCTAGGTGGGTTTGGGGCACCGCCAAGTCCTTAGAGTTTTAAGCGTTTGTGCTCGTAGTTCTCGGGCGGATGCTCCGGTAAGATCGAGCATCAAGATTTAGGGCCAGGCATAGTGGGGTATCTAATCCCAGTTTGGGCCCTGGCTTTCGTGGAGTTCAATTAATCGTTTGTCTAAGATCTTCTTTAAATGGAGGCCTTATAGGCATCTTGGGCTTATGACAGCTCAGTTGCTTTTTAATCTTAGCTACTAGGATAGCATGTGACCACTCTTTACGCCGTTATAAAGTTAGTTTGGGTCTCCTGTATGACCGCGGTGGCTGGCACAGGATTTACCGACCCTGGGTTGCTATAACTAAGTCAAGTTTTCACTCATTGCTTAATATTAATTACTGCTGAATACCCGTGGGGGTGTGGCAATTGCTAGGCGTCTTGGGCTACAGTTATGGTGTGCCTGATGCCCGCTCCCGTCGACCTGAGTCAGGGTACCCGGGGCATTTGCACTGGAATGCGGATACTTGCATGTATATATTTAGCAACAACCAACAGTAAGGTTAGGACTAAGTCTTT